CGTTGTCGGACTTGATTAATCACTCTTTGCTGTTCAAACCGAATAGTTTCATTTTTGTAATTTTCTAATTGTTCTAAAGTCTTATAACTTGAATTAATTAAATTCAACTTTTCTTTTTCTATCTCAGAGTATCCATTCGCTAGAAACCGATCTGCTTCCATTTGCACTTTCCCTAAGCGAGCCCGTACTTTTTTCAGCTGTTCAATGGCCCCCCCACGCAGTTCTTCTGAATTTCGAATAGTATTCAAGATCCTCTGTTTCCGATTATCTAATAAATCACTTAATGAAAGTAGATTCTATTTACATACATGTCATAACTTCCATAACCCCTTCCCGAACCAAACATGAATCTTTCAATTCATTTGGCTCTCACGCTCAAGTACTTAGAAAAAATTATCATATCTTTTTATTTTTTATATAATGTAATGAGCCTATCCCCTCTTTTTTGTTCATACTAAAAAATATATAATATAAACTAGCGCCAGATAAAAATATTTAGAGGACTCTTCTGACAAAAAATAGGTAATTGTCAACAAAGTTGTTTCTTTTGTTTCTAAAAATCCAAAAAAATTTTCTTACTTATACATAACACATAGGTCGTCGCTTCAGCATTGGATAAAAGGGGGCGAAATGCCCTCTTTTACAATAAGTTACAATAAGTCGTTCAAATCATTTTATCAATAGGAGTGTTCTCTATCAATAAAATCAATAAAATATTCATTTTGAACCATCTCTATATTAACATATTGGTAGAAAGAGTACCACACTGCATCTAGACTTCAAAAAGTTTGCTTTAACCATATTAAGGGTCCCGCGTTATTGGTTGCTAGAGAATCAAGGTAGGTTTTACCAATGAATTGAATCACGAAATGCTATGTTTCTTCCATAAAACATAAAATTTATTAATTTATATTTAGTCCGAAGTAATTCGCGCAATCGTGCACCTTTCTTTTCTTTCCTAATTAGAACAAAAAGGGTACAGCTGGTTGGATCCCGCCGATTCTTGAAATAAACAACTCGCACACACTCCCTTTCCAAAAAAGATCAATACACCAAGCACTACACTTAGATTTATTAGATTTGTTGATAAAATATCGGTATTAAACCCGAAACTCCCGGCGGATGGCCAGTAGCCCCAAGAAAGGCAAGAATCGGTTACATTTTTCATATCATCTCCTCGTTATGGATAGACTAACTAGATCGACTAAAAAATTGACTAGAGTTATTTTTGTATCACTTCGCATTTGTATCACTTCGCACCTTTTTTTTATTTAGTCCTTTCTTGTTCCTATTGGGAAATTGTGAAATGGATTTGATTTATGTGAACTACCCTCCTGTTTCAAGGCTTAGTTTCTCTTGGAGTAGGAACGGGAAGGATAAAAGCGAGGCGGGATACTAATTCCTCATCCGCAAATCCGACCTTCCCGCAGGTTATTTGATTTTGTCAACGACTACGTAATTCTAGGAATGAAATCTAGAAATGAAATCTTGATATAATTTGAAAAATCAAACGACAAGTCCAAGGCAATAAGTATATATTTTCTATTTCTAATATTAAACAAAAGGATTCGCAAACAAAAGGGCTAATGCTACAACCAGTCCATAAATTGTTAAAGCTTCCATAAAAGCTAGACTAAGCAATAGAGTACCTCGTATTTTGCCCTCCGCCTCAGGCTGTCTCGCGATACCCTCTACAGCTTGACCCGCGGCAGTCCCTTGACCAACCCCCGGTCCAATAGAAGCAAGTCCTACAGCCAACCCAGCAGCAATAACAGAAGCGGCAGAAATTAGTGGATTCATGATAAGTTCCTCGTACCAAAAAAAGAAATAGTTAATGATACAACCATCCAACGAATTATGACTTAATTATTACGTCGTAGGATTCATTCAGTAGAAGTAACTAAGAACTTCTAGTTGAAATAATAGTATTAATGAATCATCAAAACTACTTCGATTTCTTGGTTCCGAACTGGTATTTGAATTCTTACATCTTTTTTGTAATTTCATCGGTTTTTTCATTGAATTCACAGTAAGAAAGAAACGGAAAATAAAGGACTTCTATTGCTGAAAATGAGAGGAGTAGGTCAAAGGAATCTATCTTTAATTCATATATACCCAGCAATATCTAATATCACATATACATGTCTTTCTTCCATAGCGTAAACCAACTGTTTATCTTTGATTCAATAGGATAGGATTTGAGAATCAATTCTCGAAATATCTACAAAAGTTGACTTTTTTTAGCTATTCAAATTCTATATAACTACTTCCTATTATTATTTTAATTTTTGACTAGTTTTGTTTGTCCAATCCGTGAATAAAATCAACTAAAACGGGAATTCTTCGCTCTTTTCTCCTTTTTCACATGTCCTACACATACACTCCAAGCATTCTATTATTTATTCTATTATTTCAATTGGTTTGGTTGAAATAATAGAATAAATAATAGGCTAAGAACTAATAAATGGGGTAGAAATAGAATATTCGTTGAGGAGGGTATGCTAGTAAGTGGACGGAAGATAACTTTAGGAAAAAGATCTTTTTTGCCTCTTTCCCTTTTTTTGCAACGCTCTAATATCCTAATATCTACTATCGTACTTTCTTTTTTTGGTTTTGCTATTCCTTTCTATCGTATATGATGTAGTTGTATATTCCTTAAGTAAATTGTCGTGAGCCAAACGTCTATTGTTATTTATTATTTTGAAAAAAAAACAAAAAGACTATTTCAATGATGGCCCTCCATGGATTCACCTATATAAGCCGCAGCTAGGGTTGCAAAAATAAGAGCTTGAATACCACTTGTAAATAATCCAAGGAACATAACAGGTATAGGAACCACTGAAGGGACTAAAGAAACAAGAACAACAACGACTAATTCATCAGCTAAGATATTCCCAAAAAGTCGAAAACTAAGCGATAAAGGTTTTGTAAAATCTTCTAAGATGTTAATTGGTAAAAGGATTGGAGTTGGTTGAATATACTTCCCGAAATACCCTAATCCTTTTTTTGTAAGACCCGCATAGAAATATGCCACTGACGTGAGTAAAGCCAAAGCAACAGTAGTATTTATATCATTCGTGGGTGCAGCTAACTCTCCATGAGGTAATTGTATGACTTTCCAAGGGAAAAGAGCTCCTGACCAATTAGAAACAAAAATAAATAGGAACATAGTTCCAATAAAAGGAACCCACGGACCATATTCTTCTCCAATTTGAGTTTTACTGACATCTCGAATAAATTCAAGAACATATTCGAAGAAATTTTGACTCCAATTCGGAATGGTTTGTGGGTTGCGAACAGCTATAGTGGCCGAACCTAATAAGATAGCAATTACAACCCAAGAAGTCATAAGTACTTGGCCATGAACTTGGAAACTACCTATTTGCCAATAGAAATGTTGGCCTACTTCCACACCAGATACATCGTACAAGCCTTTTAGTGTTAGTGTGTTTACTAGAACATTCATATTACCCTCTAAAAAAAATTCACTTTTGATTCAACCATCTCTTTACCTACTTGAATCAGATATTTTGAATACCAACTAAGATTACTATTCTAAGATTACTATTTTGAATACTAACTAATCACATAATATCCCGGCTATGCTTATTTATTTTTATTTTTTTTATTCAGAAATAGTAATCGACTCAAAAATATATGGGATTTGCGAAGTAAGTTATTTATCGTATTATTAGTATTATTAATCAAGGATTTCTTATATAGCTAAAATGCCCTTCACAAATTGCGACTACTAATTTGTTAAGAATTAATCGAATTGAAGATATAGCATCATCATTCGCTGGAATTGAGATATCTGCTAGATTGGGGTCACAGTTTGTATCAATTAAACAAATTGTTGGAATTCCCAAAGCGATACATTCTCGTAGAGCTGTATATTCTTCGTGCTGATCGACGATGATTACAATATCGGGTAAACCTGTCATATATTTAATCCCACCCAGATATGTTTGCAAACGAGATAATTGTCTTTTGAACACGGCTGCATCTCTTTTTGGAAGACGGCAAAGTCTTCCTGTTTTTTGTTCCATTCTCAAGTCCCTGAACTTATGAAGTCTCGTTTCTGTAGTAGACCAATTCGTTAACATACCGCCGAGCCATTTTTTATTAACATAATGACACCGAGCCCGTATTGCAGCCCATGCTACTGAATCAGCTGCTTTATTTTTGGTACCGACAATTAAGAATTGTTTTCCTCTACTTGCTGCCTCAAAAACCAAATCACAAGCTTCTGATAAAAAACGAGCAGTTCGAGTTAGATTTGTAATATGAATACCCTTACGCTTTGCAGAGATATAAGGTCCCATTTTAGGATTCCACTTCCTAGTACCATGACCAAAATGAACCCCCGCCCCCATCATCTGTTCTAAATTGATGTTCCAATATCTTCTTGTCATTTCTCCCCCCCCCCCCCCTTTTTTTTAAGAGACGGGGAACCCTGAACTGAAATAAAAGATTGTTCCCATGGAACCTTCTGATCTACCCTATATTGGACGTAGAGCCATGACCCAAGCTATTCTATTCGTTTCTAGACATTTCTCTTTTTATTATTAAATCAAATGAATGCACCAAATCAAAGAAAGTGGTGAAAGGAATGAATCCCTTCTTAGCAATCATGAAATATGATAAATGATTATTCTGGTGTATCGTGGAAATTCTTTGATTATCCCCCTTCAAAGAATTTTCTGTGGTAAAACAAGATATTTCTCATTTCTCCATTAAATCGATTCTTTTTTTTTGTTTCAAAAGGAATCTTGTTGTATTGTTTTGAAGAGTGCACGAATCCTTTGAATCCGGTCCCGCCAGGTATCATCCCCCCCAAAACAACGTTCTCTTTCAAACCTTTTAACCAATCGATACGCCCCCGTAGAGCTGCTTTTGCTAAAACTCGAGCAGTTTCTTGAAAACTCGCTTCCGATATGAAGCTTTGAGTATTGAGAGATGCTCTTGTTATTCCCAACAAGATTGCTCGGTAACAAATC